CTTTAATGGAATTCCATTACCAGAAAAAGAATTTCCGAGAAACTGGTTAATGGAAGGTATTCAAATAAAAATCCTATTTCCTTTTCGTTTGAAACCTTGGCACAGATCTAAGTTACAATTCACTCAAAAGGATCCAATGAAAGAGAAGAAAGGGCAAAAAAATAATTTTGGCGGCTTCTTAACGGTTTTAGGCAAGACAACAGAAAGTCCTTTTGGTCCTCCTCGAAACGAAAAAGGACTTTATTCCTTTGATTTTAAACCCATTTTTAAGAAACTCGAAAAAAAAAGAAAAATGTTGAAAAAGAGGTGGTTTCTAGTTATAAGGGCTTTAAAACAACGAACAAAGTTTTTTACAAATGTCACAAAATCAAAAGAAAGGAAAAAAAAAGTTATCAAAAAAAGGTCCTTTTCCCTTTTAAAATTCAAAGCAAAACTAAAAGAACTAATGAGAATTTTTTTAGTATTTACCGGACTATATGAATTGAAAGAAACTAAAAAAGATTTAATAACCAACAATCAGATAATTCATAAACCCTCTACTCAAATTAGACATATACCTATACCTACGGGTTGGACAAATTCTTCACTGCCCAAAAAACGAATGCAAGATTTGACCAATAGAACAAGTACAATAATAACTCAAATAAAAAAAATAAAAAAAAAAAAAAAAACTGTTTTTCTAATCTCAAAGACAAAAATAAATTCTAAAAAAAGAAGTTATGATCTGAAAAGATTAGAATCTAGAATAAAAAGAAGAAATTATGAATTTTTCTATAAATTACAGTATTTTAAAAAAATTTGTATTGAAAAAAAAGCCATATATACTGTTCTATCTATCATTAATATTCTCAGGATGAATTCACAACTTTTTCTTGAATCAGTCAGAAACCTTATTCATAAAGACATCCAAGATAATGAAGAAAATCAAGATAAAATTATGAAATTGAAGAGAAATAAAAAAGGGATTAACTTTACTTCGAATATAAAAGAGACTGCTACTAATATGAAAAGACAGATTTTTGGTGACTTATCCTCTTTGTCACAAGCATATATATTTTATAAAATATCACAAACCCTGCTTATTAACTTATATAAGTTAAGACCCACTCTTCGAGATGATGGAAAAGTCTTTTTTCTAAAAAAAAAAAGAAAGGATTTTTTTGAAGTACAAGGAATTTTTCATTCCGAATTAAGACATAAAAAAAACATTACTTTTATAACGAATCCATGGAAAAACTGGTTGTTAAAGGCTGGTCATTATCAAAATGATTTATCTCCGATAAGATGGTCTAGATTAATATCAAAAAAAATGAGAAATCTTGTTAATCAACGATGTATGACTGAAAATAAGGGTTTAAATAAAAAGGATTCCTGTGAAAAGGAAAAAGACTTATTAATGAAGTACGAAAAACAAAAGAATTTTCAAGGGGAGTTATTACTAAAACTAAAAAAAAAAATCAAAAAATACTCTCGATATAATCTTTTAGTGTATAAATCTATAAATTATGAAGATCCGAAGGACTCATCTATTTCTAAATTGTCATTAAAAACAAAAACTAAGCAAGGAATTTTCTATAATTTTACGATACCTAAACGCAAATTTATTCGTGGGTCAGAAGGGGTTTCTATCACTAACTGTCTGGAAGAAGACGAGACTCTGGAGATAGAACAAAATCGGGATAGAAAATATTTGGATTGGAGGATTTTCTATTTTTTTCTTAAAAAAAGAATCCAAATTGAATTTTGGATTGATACTGGAACAAAAAAAAAAAAAAATCTTTTTTGCTGGATGGAAATGAATGAAAGACTACTAAACAATTCCATATGCAAAAACAATTCCATATGCAATTTGGAACTTTGGCTCTTCCCAAAAAATTTGATACTTTACAATGCATATAAGAAAAAACCTTGGACCATACCAATCAAATTACTTCTTTTCGATTTGACTAGAAATGACAATCTTAGTGAAAAATCTGAAGAACTAGTAGATTTTGGATCAGTTTGCTTAAACCAAGAAAAATATCTTGAAGACAATTTTGCAGAATCAGACATGAAAAAAAAAAACTACAAAGGTTCTATGGAAGCGGAGCTTTTTTTACTCCTACAAAGACCTTTATGTTTTCAATTAAAATGGAATACTTCTGTAAAAAAAAAATTAGTCAATACTATGAAAGTTTATTGTTTCTTGCTTAAATCAATAAATCCTAATGGAGCGACTCTATCCTCTATTCAAAGGGGAGAAATAGGTATCAATTTTCTGCTAATTGACAACGATTTGAGTCTTACAGAATTTCTAAAAAAGGGAATATTTATTATCGAACCAGTTCGCCTGGCTGTCAAAAAAGGAGGACACTTTCTTCTCTATCAAACCTTAAAAATTTCATTGGTTCATAAGAATAAACAAAAAATGAATAAAAAAGAAGAAGATAAAAAAGAAGAAGAAAGAAACTATGCGGATACAAAGAATTGGGATAAGTCCACAGGAAATAAAAAGAAAAATTATAATTATTATGATTTGCTTATTTCTGAAAAGACTTTATCTCCTCGGCAATGCCGAGAGTTGAGAATTCTACTATCTTTTACTTTTAATTCCAAGAATAAAAAAGATAGTAAGATAGATATTAAGATAAATAACGAATTTTTTAATGGATTTTTTAATGGAAATAACATCAAAACCCGTAGTAATATTTCGAATAAAACCAAAAAGATTTCTCGAGATAACAAAAAATTAAAAAATAAAAATCAAGTAATTAAATTTAAACTCTTTCTTTGTCCCAATTTTCGATTAGAAGATTTAGCTTGTATGAATCGCTATTGGTTTGATACTAATAATGGGAGTCGTTTTAGTATGGTAAGAATACATCTGTATCCACGATTAAAAAACTTTTACTAATAAGTTTTTCCTCTATTCCAGAGCGTATTTGCTGCCTAAAGACAAAAAGATACACGCATGTCTAGTTTTTCATTCTATTCTGATATATTTTGTTAAATTAACAACATATTTTTTCAATCTAATTTTGGTATTATTATTACGGATCAATTAGTATTACTGATCACTCACTATATCAATATATATATATATATATTCTACTTTAAAAACTAATTAATATTTATCTATTATAATATATAATAGATAAATATTAATATAATCAAAATAGTATACTATTTTGATTTTAAATTGAAGTAGGGGAAAAGATTTAATTTTATGGTTAAAAATTCATTCATCTCAGTTATTTCCCAAGAAGAAAAAAAAAAAAACGAGGGATCCACTGAATTTCAAGTATTCCGTTTTACCAATAAGATACGAAGACTTACTTCACATTTGGAATTGCATAGAAAAGACTTTTTATCCCAGAGGGGCTTACGGAAAATTATAGGAAAACGCCAACGACTGTTGGCTTATTTGGCAAAGACAAATGAAGTACGTTATAAACAATTAATTAGTCAGTTGGATCTTCGGAAACCAAAAATGCGTTAAGTTGAAAAGTTAATTTTGATTTCTTTTTTTTCTATTTATTCTATTTTTTAATTAGTAATAAATCTTAAATTTTGATAAATTTATTTTCGTTTTCAATAAGTTATGAAAGAATGAATCGAGGAAAAACCTATGAATATACCATCTACAAAACAAGACCTCATGATAGTCAATATGGGCCCGCACCACCCATCAATGCACGGTGTTCTTCGACTAATCGTTACTCTAGATGGCGAAAATGTTATTAACTGTGAACCCATATTAGGTTATTTACACAGAGGGATGGAAAAAATTGCAGAAAACCGAACAATTATACAATATCTACCCTATGTAACACGTTGGGATTATTTAGCTACAATGTTCACAGAAGCCATAACTGTAAACGGACCCGAACAACTGGGAAATATTCAAATACCTAAAAGAGCTAGCCATATAAGAGTAATTATGCTAGAGTTGAGTCGTATAGCTTCTCATCTGTTATGGCTTGGACCCTTTATGGCGGATATTGGAGCACAGACCCCTTTTTTCTATATTTTTAGAGAAAGAGAATTGGTATATGATCTATTCGAAACTGCGACTGGTATGAGAATGATGCATAATTTTTTTCGTATCGGAGGAGTAGCGGCTGATCTACCTCATGGATGGATAGATAAATGCTTGGATTTCTGCGAGTATTTTTTAACAAAGGCAGCTGAATATCAAAAACTTATTACGCGAAATCCTATTTTTTTAGAACGAGTTGAGGGAGTGGGTGTTATTGGTATAGAGGAAGCAATAAATTGGGGTTTATCCGGGCCAATGCTACGAGCTTCTGGAATGCAATGGGATCTTCGCAAAGTGGATCATTATGAATGTTACGACGAACTTGATTGGGAAGTCCCGTGGCAAAAGGAAGGGGATTCATTAGCTCGTTATTTAGTACGAATCAATGAAATGAGAGAATCCATAAAAATTATTCAACAGGCCGTGGAAGGAATTCCGGGAGGTCCGTATGAAAATTTAGAAATACGGTGTTTTGATAGAGAAAGGGATATAGACTGGAATGATTTTGAATATAGATTCATTAGTAAAAAGACCTCTCCTACTTTTGAATTATCGAAACAAGAACTTTATGTAAGAATGGAAGCCCCAAAAGGGGAATTGGGAGTTTTTCTGATAGGAGACCAGAGTGGTTTTCCTTGGAGATGGAAAATCCGCCCCCCAGGGTTTCTCAATTTGCAAATTCTTCCTCAGTTAGTTAAAAGAATGAAATTGGCTGATATTATGACAATACTAGGTAGCATAGATATCATTATGGGGGAAGTTGATCGTTGAAATGATAATTGATACAACAGAAATACAAAATATACACTCTTTTTCCAGATTAGAATCTTTAAACGAAATTTTGAAGAGTATATGGATGCTGCTTCCGATTTTGACTCTTGTATTGGGAATAACAATAGGCGTACTAGTAATTGTGTGGTTAGAAAGAGAAATAGCCGCAGGAGTACAACAACGTATTGGACCCGAATATGCCGGTCCTTTAGGAATTCTTCAAGCTCTCGCCGATGGGGTTAAACTGCTTTTTAAAGAAAATCTTCTTCCATCTCGAGGAGATACTAGTTTATTCAGTATTGGACCATCCATAGCAGTTATATCAATTCTACTAAGCTATTCAGTAATTCCTTTTGGCTATCACCTTGTTTTAGCTGATTTAAAGATTGGTGTTTTTTTATGGATTGCTATTTCAAGTATTGCCCCCATCGGACTTCTTATGTCAGGATATGCATCCAATAATAAATATTCTTTTTTAGGTGGTTTACGAGCTGCTGCTCAATCGCTTAGTTATGAAATACCATTAACTCTATGTGTGTTATCAATATCTCTACGTGTGAGTCGTTGAAACATAAACTTTTATCTACTACTTCTTTATAAGTATAAAAAACTGTGTAAATACGAAATAACTTGGATGGAGCTGTTTATTTTATTTTTTCGAGTTCTAGTTAGCGTTTAAGTTTATGAGCGAAATCGGATAGTTATATGAGTGAAAGAAAACAGCTTACAAATTCGCAGTAAATATAAATATTGAGTCTCATTATCCTAAGTACAAGAGGCAAGCGGAAAAAATAAAAGCAGAAGAGAGCTTTTACCCCAGGATTGGATGATTAGTCCTCCTGTCTTGAAGCGGGTTCATAATGATCAACCATATTGCTTTTTTACTATGTTTGGCGTGTATTACCAAATATGTATTACCATAACGGGGGATTGAGCAAAAACGCGTGGATGGTTAGGAACACCAAGATAGACAACGGATTAGTAATGGAGATTGTATCAAAATTATCCCAAAGGATATTTTTGCAAAAATAAAATAATACTAAAATACAAAGTATGAAAAGAAAACTAATTGGGGCTTTAAATTGGTAGAAATAATCAGGTAGTACTTCCCACAATTCCGATCCAGAGTATGCTCCTATCCACAAATTAGAAAAATGACTATCAGAAACGAAATAACCCTTTACTTTTACCTTTTTACTTTTTTGTTTAAGCCCTTTTTTTCTTAGAAAAGTAAACAAGGCTAGGAAAAAAGTATCCCTAACACTAAAAAAAAAAAAAGAAAAATTATTATAAGGATGAGATCAATTCAGAAGTACTTTCTCCTTCTTTAAATTCGAATTTAAATTAGGAATAATAACAGACAGAATTTCAGTGGTCTAATTGAGGGCGTTTGGATCCTATCCTATCTATTCTACAAACTAAGAACTCATATGACAAATATATAAAAAGAAAGAGAATAGGCTTCGGCCCTTAGATTTATTTATGACCCTCGAGGAGCCATATGAGGTGAAAATCTCATGTATGGTTCTGGAATAGCGATAGGAGCGACTATGCTATTATCGACTATGATTATCTAATAGTTCAAGTACAGTTGATATAGTTGAGGCACAGTCGAAATATGGTCTTTTGGGGTGGAATTTGTGGCGACAACCAATAGGATTTATTGTTTTTCTAATTTCTTCCCTAGCAGAGTGTGAAAGATTGCCTTTTGATTTACCAGAAGCGGAAGAAGAGTTAGTAGCCGGTTATCAAACTGAATATTCGGGTATAAAATTTGGTTTATTTTATGTTGCTTCCTATCTAAACCTATTAGTTTCTTCCTTATTTGTAACAGTTCTTTACTTGGGCGGTTGGAATATTTCTATTCCGTACATTTTTGTTGCTGAGCTTTTTGAATTCAATAAAGTGAGTGGAGTTTTTGAAATAACAACAGGTATCTTTATTATATTGGCTAAAACTTATTTGTTTTTGTTCATTTCCATCACAACAAGATGGACTTTACCTAGGTTAAGAATGGACCAACTGTTAAATCTTGGATGGAAATTTCTTTTACCTATTTCTCTAGGAAATCTATTATTAACAACTTCTTCACAACTTTTTTCACTCTAACTTTAATGGAATGGTATAGTCTATATTCCCTACTTGCTTCAAACAAGAGAAATAAACAAAAATCAAATTATTCCGAAATATTTATAATATGCTCCCTATGGTGACTGGGTTATTAAATTATGGTCAACAAACAATACGAGCTGTAAGGTACATTGGGCAAAGTTTTATGGTTACCTTATCCCACGCAAATCGTTTACCTGTAACTATTCAATACCCTTATGAAAAATTAATTACATCGGAACGTTTCCGCGGTCGAATCCATTTTGAATTTGATAAATGTATTGCTTGTGAGGTATGTGCTCGTGTATGTCCTATAGATTTACCCGTTGTTGATTGGCAATTCGAAACTCATATTCGAAAGAAACGATTGCTTAATTACAGTATTGATTTCGGAATCTGTATATTTTGTGGTAACTGCGTTGAGTATTGTCCAACAAACTGTTTATCAATGACTGAAGAATATGAGCTTTCGACTTATGATCGTCATGAATTGAATTATAATCAAATTGCTTTGGGTCGTTTACCAACATCAGTAATTGACGATTATACAATTCGAACAATTTCAACTTTCCCTCAACTAAACAGGAGTGGGCTGGGCCCTTCAATTCAAAAAATACAAAATTAAAAATGAAAGAATAATTACTAAAAAAAGATAAATGAGGTTTTTTTGTTTTGTTTAGTCAAAAAAATCATTAGTAATCCCAACTATTGGTTATTGGTTTGGTGGTTGGATTGATTATGAGAGTTGCGACTTTATTTTTACTCAAAACTTATCCATTTTTGATTTAAAATTGATTAATCTTTACGTAATTTTTTTTAGAAAGATAAAAATAAATTTTTCAATATTATTGTCTAATACCGCACTTTCTTTTTGGGTAAGGAATAGTATTTTTCCCGTAGTTATACCTACATCAATTCATACCATTTCGGATTGAATTCAATAGGATTTTATTCAATTAGGAACATATCAGAAAAATTTTTTCCTGGTCGAGTCAATAAGGTTATGAAAAAAAATTCGATGGATTTATCTTTTCTTTATACGTAAAATGGATTTGACTGGACCAATACATGATTTTCTTTTAGTTTTTCTGGGATTGGGTCTTATATCATTTGCTTTAGGGGTCATATTACTTACCAACCCAATTTTTTCCGCGTTTTCGTTAGGATTGGTTCTTATTTGTATATCTTTATTTTATGTTTTATCAAACAGCTATTTTGTAGCTGCTGCACAACTCCTTATTTACGTAGGCGCAATAAATGTTTTAATCATATTTGCTGTGATGTTCATAAATGGTTCAGACTATTCCAAAGCTTTTTCTCTTTGGACCGTTGGAGGCGGGGTTACTTCGCTGGTTTGTACAAGTATTTTTGTTTTATTAATTGCTACTATTCCAGATACATCTTGGTACAGCGTTATTTGGACGACAAGATCAAACCAGATTATCGAGAAAGATTTGATAACGAATAGTCAACAAATTGGAATTCATTTATCAACAGATTTTTTTCTTCCATTTGAACTAATTTCAATAATTCTTTTAGTTGGATTAATAGGCGCAATTGCTGTGGCTCGTCAATAATAGTATTAAAGCCTTAGAACTACCCAAATAAATCTGAATTCAACTTTGTTTTATCTTATCGCATCTGGTTTCATTCTATTTAAAAATTCTTTGTTCATGTATAAATTTTTCTCTATTTCGATTATAAATAGAACTTCTTTTCAAGTTATTTTTATTTTTATTCAATTTTAATTTATTACTAATATATGGTTTTTTATGTACTTGTTATATTTGACTCAACGGATTCTGTAGAATTTTTGTTCATATTGATATAAAGTTTTATTTTTACTCTTATTGTCTTATTGAAAGAAATAAAAATTGATAAGGAGTTGGTCAATGATACTCGAACATATACTTGTTTTGAGTTCCTTTTTATTTTGTATCGGTATTTATGGATTGATAACGAGCCGAAATATGGTTAGAGCTCTTATGTGTCTTGAACTTTTACTGAATGCAGTTAATATAAATTTAGTAACATTTTCTGATTTTTTTGATAGTCGTCAATTAAAAGGAAATATTTTCTCAATTTTTGTTATAGCTATTGCAGCGGCTGAAGCAGCTGTTGGACTGGCTATCATTTCGTCAATCTATCGTAACAGAAAATCAACTCGTATCAATCAAGCAAATTTATTGAATAAGTAGTATTATTCATATAAATTAAAATATTAATGAATTCTATATATATATTCATGTTTGTTAAAATTTAAGAAATGAAAGTCTCTTGGCCCTCTTTCATGTACATACCTCAATCCAGAATTGATTAAAAAAATTCTGGTAAATTATTGATTCATCTTATGTCTAAAAATATTATTGAGTTACAAAACGACTAGATCGAGAATTTATGACGTTCAAAAGTTTATAGACCCAATGTCACATTCAGTAAAGATTTATGATACATGTATAGGGTGTACTCAATGTGTCCGAGCCTGTCCCACAGATGTATTAGAAATGATACCTTGGGACGGATGTAAAGCTAAGCAAATCGCTTCCGCTCCACGAACAGAGGACTGTGTTGGCTGTAAAAGATGTGAATCGGCCTGCCCAACGGATTTCTTGAGTGTTCGAGTTTATTTATGGCATGAAACAACTAGAAGCATGGGTCTAGCTTATTGATAGGTTTCCGACAACACTATTTAAATTTGAATACATTTTTTTTTATCGACAGAACCCGTCCTCAAAACAAAAAATAGAAGGATATTCGGTTTTGAGCACGGGTTTGTTTTTCTGGTCCAACCGTATCTTGTCTTTACCATGAATTCTTTTCCTTGGTTAACATTCTTTGTAGTCTTTCCGATATCAACAGGTTCCTTCATTTTATTTCTACCTCAAAATCAGAGAGGGAATAAAGTAATTAGATGGTATGCTATATGTATATGCATTTTAGAACTGCTTTTAATGACCTACGCATTTTGTTATTATTTCCAGTCTGATGATTTATTAATTAAATTTTCGGAGAATTATAAATGGGTCAATTTTTTTGATTTTTATTGGAGATTGGGAATAGACGGACTCTCTGTAGGACCCATTTTACTGACAGGATTTATTACTACTTTAGCTACTTTAGCGGCTCGGCCAGTTACTCGAGATTCCCGATTATTCCATTTTTTGATGCTAGCAATGTATAGTGGTCAAATAGGATTATTTTCTTCTCGAGATCTTTTACTTTTTTTCATCCTGTGGGAGTTAGAATTAATTCCCGTTTATCTACTTTTATTCATGTGGGGGGGAAAGAAACGTTTGTATTCAGCTACAAAGTTTATTTTATACACCGCAGGGGGTTCCATTTTTTTATTAATAGGAACTCTGGGTATCAGTTTATATGGTTCCGCTGAACCAACATTAAATTTTGAAACATCAGCCAATCAATCATATCCATTAGTGCTGGAAATAATATTTTATATTGGATTTCTTATAGCTTTTGCTGTAAAATTACCGATTATCCCTTTACATACCTGGTTACCAGATACTCATGGCGAGGCACATTACAGTACTTGTATGCTTCTAGCCGGAATCTTATTAAAAATGGGAGCATATGGATTGGTTCGGATCAATATGGAATTATTGCCCCATGCTCATTCTTTCTTTTCTCCATGGTTGATAATACTAGGCACAATACAAATAATTTATGCAGCTTCAACATCTCCCGGTCAACGTAATTTAAAAAAAAGAATAGCCTACTCCTCAGTATCTCATATGGGTTTTATAATTATAGGAATTAGCTGTTTAAGCGATACGGGACTCAACGGAGCCGTTTTACAAATAATATCTCATGGATTTATTGGTGCTGCGCTTTTTTTCTTGGCAGGTACCACTTATGATAGAATGCGTCTTCTTTATCTCGACAAAATGGGAGGAATGGCTTTTTTTGTTCCAAAAACATTTACAATGTTCAGTATCTCATCGATGGCTTCTCTTGCATTACCGGGCACGAGTAGTTTTTTTGCAGAATTGATAATTTTTTTTGGAATCATTACTAGCCAAAAATATCTTTTACTGCCAAAAATACTAATTACTTTTGTGATGGCACTTGGAGTGATATTAACTCCTATTTATTCATTGTCTATGTTACGCCAGATGTTCTATGGATACAAGTTATTTAATGCTCCAAATTCCTCTTTTTTTGATTCTGGCCCGCGCGAGTTATTTGTTTCACTTTCTATTCTTCTACCCGTAATAGGTATCGGGATTTATCCAGACTTCGTTTTCTCATTATCCGTTGACAAGGTTGAGGCTATTTTATCTAATTATTAATTTTGGAAGAATCCTAAAAAAAGTAGAAGTGGAAAAATACTTTTCCACTTCTACTTTTTTTTTAACGTAAAACAAAAAAAAAAATTGTAACCAGAAAGTAGGGCTTTTTACAGAACCATTTGAATCAAGCAATGAGTGATTCAAATGGTTCGTTTACACAATGTTTTTTATATAGACTTATATGCTGCCCTATGTTTATTGTTTATTTTTATCAGACCCGCGTCCTCAATTCAATTAGATATTAATTGAAATAAACCATAACTATGCAGTCCTATTCCTAATAAATTAACTCCGAAATAACATATCCAAATTAAAAGAAAGCCTATAAAGGCCACAATTGCAGAATTTAGACCTTTCCATTTTTTATGTGTTCTAGTATGTAAATAAATTGCGAATATTGCCCAAGTAATAAAAGCCCAAGTTTCCTTTGGGTCCCAGTTCCAATATGATCCCCATGCCTCGTTAGCCCAGACTGCTCCTGAAAGAATACCTATAGTTAAAAGGATAAAGCCGATACTAATAATACGATAGCCCCAACAATCTAATTGTTGAATCAACTGAGACCTATAATAATTGTTACAACAAAGAAAAAAAGTGTTTCGTAAAACAGTGCCGCTTTCGTTCATGTATTGAATCTCATCAAAAAAAAATATTCATTCAAAAGATTCTTATTTTTAATTTTAAAGGGAATCTTTGTTATTTTTCGAAATGTAATGACTAGAAGAGCTACTCCTAATAATGATCCACATAAAAGGGCTGCATAGGCCAATATCATCATACTTACATGCATCACTAACCACTGAGATTGAAGAGCGGGTACTAATGTTGTAGATTGATGCACTTCAGTTAAAAAACCGGAAGTAGCAAAGCCCTGAATAAAAAGTGTACTTGGCGCGGTTATTAGATTTAAAAGGGTTTTCTTTTTTTTTAAATAAGGAATTATATGAATAATGGTTAAACTCCATGAAAGAAAGAGTAATGATTCATATAGATTACTTAACGGTAAATGTCCCCAAAAAATCCAACGAGTAACTAATAATCCAGTTATACAGAAAAAAGTAGTTATCATACCCTTTTCGGACGAATAAGAGAGTTCTCTTATTTCATCAACTAATAAGGTTATTAAATGAATTGTAATTACAATGGAAACAACCGAAACGGATATATGAGTTAATATATGCTCGAAAGTCGAAAATATCATATAAAAAAAAGCCCCCCTCATTATTTCATTACTACAAAATAGCTATTATTTTATATATTATTATATATCTATATAATAATAATATTATTCTTATAATTGAATAGAATTGAAATAAGTAAGTGTTTTCGTTCTAGGAACTCGTATATGCCGCCACTCGGACTCGAACCGAGATGCTCTAGCACTGCTTCCTAAGAGCAGCGTGTCTACCGATTTCACCATAGCGGCTTCCCTTGCTAGAAATCATAATTTAGAAATCATAATAACTTATTATTATTCAATCGTCGAGATTGAAAGAGTCAATTCAAGGCAATATTTTTTAGGTTAGTGAAGAAAAAAGTGATGAATCGAAACTCGTTTCATTTTTTGAACGTTATAAATAAGAATTTTTTGATGGTGATTGATAAGAACCGATGGGGAAATGAAAATCCCCATCCCAGAACGGATAAAAGAGACTAAAAATAAAGTTGAAACATTGTCTTTTGCATTTTTTTTTTTGAGTCTGTTTTTAACCAAAAAACCTTTTTTTAATTCAGTCGATAACAGACTTCGTTTTCTACCTATTCTAAAAGAAAAAATGAGTTCAATTAAATATTGATCAATTCAAAATATTAGTGACTGACAATCCTTATTTTTTTCTATTTTAGAGTTGAAATTAGACAAACAACAAGACTTTTCTTAGAATCAAACTTATTTAGGTTTTTTCAACCTTTGATTGTTTCTTTTTTTTTTGTCCGACAAAAAAAACTTTTTGAATTCCCGGTCGAAAGAGATTTCGATAATGAAAAAGCTTTCAACGCTGCCCAATATCCCTTTCTTTTCCAAATATTTTTACGAATACGCTTTTTTGATATAGAAGTGCGCTTTTTTGGAACGGCCATTTAAAAATTGAGAGGTCACTCATTGCTATAATTGGATGTGAAAGACATTTTTAGTTAAAAAATAATTGTTTTTTTTCTTTTCGATTCAGTATTGATGAATCTTTAGATCCTACTATCTTGCTAAAAGAAGGGATTCATTGCTTGCTATTTCTTCGAAAGGGAAGTATACCTAATTTTTATTTTAAAATAAAAATAAAAAAAGTGAAAGGAGATTACATTAGTTAGTCTATCTAAGGATGGATTTATTTTAGAAAAAAAAAGAAATTTTTGTTCTTTACTTCTTTAAATTTCATACTTTGTTTTTTTCGTTCCATGGAACGTATGTTAATGTTAATTTAAAAATTAATATTATTAATATAATAATGAATATAATACTATAGAACTTCCTCCAAGCATAAATATCTTTTTTTATATTTTGATAATGGAAGAGAATTAAACCTTCAAAAAGAATCAATTAACAAAAAGAATCAATTAATGATTACGGATAAATTAACTAAAAAACGGGTTTTAATTTGATTGTCTCAAGTTTTGTGCTTCTTTTTCTGATTCATATCAAAATGAATTCTTTATTGTTTCTTTATGCATAGAAATATGTATTCTTTATTATATGGGTCTTTTTTATATAGGTTATAGTAGATATAGAAATTTTTCGTAATTCCGCATAAAAATAAAATAAAACTTTTCCCCTTTTTTGGGTCTTCATCAAAAACGTTCTTAAATAAAAGTCAGTATTTATTTTTGACTGATAAATCGGTTATATTATTTGACCAACTCTAACTTCGCGATTTGAATATGTACCATGTTTTGAAAAGATTCATAATAATAATTAAGAATATCCAATTTTAGTTAGGTTTTACATATTTTGCTTTTTTATTTACTTTCTCTTTTGAAATTTGAAAAGGGACAAGAACGAGTGAGTAAGAAACAATTCAATATTAGAATTAGAAAAAAACTTTTTATATGGAACATACATATCAATATTCCTGGATCATCCCTTTTATTACACTTCCAATTCCTATGGTAATAGGGGGGGGTCTTCTCCTTTTTCCGACAGCAACAAAAAAGTTTCGTCGTATGTTGTCTTTTTTGAGTGTTTTTTTGTTAAGTATAGTTATGCTTTTTGCAATCAACCTCCTTCTTCAGCAAATAAATCGCCATTCTATCTATCAATCTGTATGGTCTTGGACGATCAATAATGATTTTTCTTTAGAGTTTGGTTTTTTGATTGATCCGCTTACTTCCATTATGTTAATATTAATCACGACTGTTGGAATGATGGTGCTTATTTATAGCGACAACTATATGTCTCATGATAAAGGCTACTTGCGCTTTTTTGCTTATATGAGTTTTTTCAATAGTTCAATGGTGGGTTTAGTTTCGAGTTCTAATTTAATACAAATTTATTTTTTTTGGGAATTGGTTGGAATGTGTTCTTATCTATTAATAGGTTTTTGGTTTACGCGACCTGTTGTAGGTAATGCCTGTCAAAAGGCATTTATAACTAATCGTGTGGGGGATTTTGGATTTTTATTAGGAATTTTAGGTCTTTATTGGATAACGGGTAGTTTAGAATTTCGGGATTTGTTCGAAATAGTCAAGAACTTAATTTATAATAATAAGGTTGATCCTTTATTTGTTACTTTGTGCTCCTTGCTATTATTTTCCGGTGCAGTTGCTAAATCCGCGCAATTTCCCCTTCATATATGGTTACCCGAT